ATTACTAAGAGACATACCAGTATCGATATTTAGTCATTCGAGGGTCTCTTTTAAATTTTATAGAGTAGAGAAACTAGATATATCTAGTTTCTCTACTCTACCTGTTTCTCATTTATCCCTACGGAATACCAGACAAAATAGAACGATCTTAGAAGGTTGATAATGAAATTGATTTATTTTTCCAAGAAGAATGATCGGACTGATAGGGACAGCAAACAATTCATTATAACAAAAAACGAGTCTTATTATTCGAAACGCCTCGTGATCTTCAACCAATTATGAGCTTCAATATAATTCCCGGGAGTAAGTGCTATAGCTTGTTTCCAATACTCAGCGGCTTGGTCGAACCAAGCCTCTGCAATTTCAGAATCTCCTTGTCGAATGGCCTGTTCTCCCCGGTCGGAATAGGTGAGTCAATTCCTTCCCTTAGAACCGTACTTGAGAGTTTACTACCTCATACGGCTCATCACTTGGTATCCCCTTTGAATCTACCATATCTAATCTAATTCAACGAAGGTTATCATAGATCCAGAGACCCATCTCCTTTTTATCGGGTTAACTAAAAGAGATTAATTACATAAGTTTTAAACGAAAATTTGGATTACTAATAGGTTTTCGTTTTATCTTTTATCCCACCTTCTGAAGAATAAAACATGGGTATTTTTTTTTATTTACCTATTTTATCGTTAGAATTTTCTGAAAGGTAACTATCTCAATTTCATATAGAAATTTATATAGAATCCTTGAAAAAGACTTTCCTTCATAAGAAAGAAAAGACTTACTCTCTTTGGGATCTGATGCTACACCGCTGCTCCCTAGTGGATCAACTCTATTACATAAGTGGATTCCTAACTTTTTTCATATCATGACAATGATATAAGTAAGCAGTTCTTATTGTATCGGACCAAAACCTCGCTAATTGATCTTTACGGTGCTTCCTCTATCAATTAGATTCTTTATCCATAGAATAAAGTATCTAGGCATATCTATTTCTTCATTTGATATGAAGTTTTTTTCTTTGCTACAGCTGATAAAAATCGTTATTTTGAACGATGTATATGTAGAAAGCCTTTTAGTATTTAATGCTTTTTTCTTTTCCTTTCTATAGTAGAGAGAGTCGCACGTAATGACAGATCACGGCCATATTATTAAAAGCTTGGGGTAAGAATGGGTTTCGTTCTAGTGCTCGAAAATAATATTCCAAAGCTTTGGTATGTTCTCCATTACTTGTGTGGATAAGTCCTATATTATAGAGTATATAACTTCGATCATAGGGATCTATTTCTAGTCGCATAGCTTCATAATAATTCTGTAAAGCTTCTGCATAATTTCCTTCGGATTGAGCCGACATCCGTTACGGTCGTCATTCGATTCCACGAATCTCCGTTCCAGAACCGTACGTGAAATTTGAATCTCATACGGCTCCTCCTTTATGTACATAATAAGAATAATAACTTATTAAGACTTAAAATATTCTCATTATAAACTGAGCGGGGCTAGTGTTTTTACAAGAAATCTCTAGCCAACCCTTCTGCAAAAGATTTTTTCTTACCATCAAGCGTGTTAGGATTAGATAGAAATGAAATAGTAACTCCAACAATTTCTTTGTCCTCAACGCTCCCTAATTTACAGGAATTGGTCACTTCAACAATCTTCGACGGTTATACGGGTATCCAAAGTACCAACGAGATGGATGCTTGTTGTCCCAGCCATTCTTGTTAGCCCCAACCCTGATAAGGAGGAAGGGGTTAATCGGTAATAAATAACAAAGTTTTTGTGTTGTTGATTTCTAGGTGTAGTGCTTCTTCCCATATGCCCCCTATTGGTACTAGGATTAACCTGTAATATAGAACCTATAGGTGTAACCTTTCGCTCAATACTCCAATCGACAATTGAAGCATCTGAGGCGGCATTACTCGAGGATACACGACAGAAGGAATTGCTCTATTTATAAACTTCACCTTCAACAAGTGTAGATTTCTTTCAGTAATCTTTTTTCTTTCTATCCCAAATCGTGTGTCTTTGGATGATCAAAAAAGAATCAAATCGCACCATCTCTGTAGTAAGTAAATGCCTCTTTTTCTCCTGAGGTTGTCGGAATTATTCGTAATAAGATATTGGCTATAATTGAAAAGGTTTTATCAATAAAATTTCCATTTATCTGCGATCTAGGCATAGATAACAATACATTCTATAATTCTTCATTACCTCTCGTAGGAAAACGCTCCCACAAACAAAGGAATTGGACAGTACGAAATAACATAAAAACAGACTAATAAAATGAAATTATTTTTATTACCTGAACTGTGAAGCAAGGAACTTTCGTTTCTATTTTTATAGTTAGGGTTGATTTGATTGTTCGTACCTATCAAATAATCTAATTATGAATAACTCGCTAATCACTCGGGTTTTGGGCCATAATCATTATGTAGGAGAGATGGCCGAGTGGTTCAAGGCGTAGCATTGGAACTGCTATGTAGGCTTTTGTTTACCGAGGGTTCGAATCCCTCTCTTTCCGTACGTTACCCAATTCACCAATGTTACTGACCATAATGTCTCAAATAAGGGATAATTTTATTCTAATAGTTATACGGTATGGGTTCTCTATCCCTAATTCCTTTGATACAAAAATATTGGAAAGATAAGTAATATAATTCTCGCTGCCGATCTATTCCTTCGTCGAAAATGAAGTAAGCTTGCTCGAACCCTTGTTATTTGAGTGAGTTTTAAGTTTGACGAGAATAATATTCTACCACTAGCAATTCATTTATTTTCAAACCAACCCCCTTACTATCTATTATTTGATTGACTAGTCCTTTATATTGGACTGAGTGAAGAGTCAAATGTTTTGGCAATTCCTCATGAGGAGTTGAATCAATAGAATTTTGAATCAGAGCTCTGGATTTTTTATCATCCTTCGCTGTAATAATATCGCTGGGTTTGCAACGATAACTCGGTATATCTACTATCCGACCATTAACTAAAATATGCCTGTGATTAACTAATTGGCGGGCTCCAGGAATAGTAGAAGCCATGCTCAATCGAAAAAGGATATTATCCAAACGCATTTCAAGTAATTGTAATAAAACCTGACCTGTTGAACCTTTCGCTTTTCCGGCAATACGGACATATTTAAGCAATTGTCGTTCTGTAAGACCATAATGAAAACGCAATTTTTGTTTTTCTTCTAGACGAATACGATATTGGGATCTTTTACCGGAACGTGATTGGTTTCTAAGATCACTTCCAACTCTAGGTCTTTTACTAGTTAGTCCCGGTAAAGCCCCCAGCCGACGTATTTTTTTGAAACGAGGCCCTCGGTAACGCGACATAAAGACTCCTTATTTGAAATTCCATTTTACAGAATAAGTCTAAATTAAAACTAAACTAAATAATAACTAAAGGGAAATATTGTACTACAAAGAATAATGAGATAAATTGTATCAGACTTTGTTATTGTATATATGAAATATATAAATAAAAAAGGATCTTTTCCTTTCTTGATTTGGTCTGTAGAGACCTAATCTAACTCTTCCTTTTTTTTATTCCTAGTTGAAAGTTTCTACGACATAATAAATTGGGGACTCTTTAAAAATGGGTCTTTTCAAAAGTTTTTGATTTCAAAGAGACATTATCAATCATGTAAAAAATCAAACAAATCCATAAAAGCCGGCTATCGGAATCGAACCGATGACCACCGCATTACAAATGCGATGCTCTAACCTCTGAGCTAAGCGGGCTCACATACGCATAAGAAAATTGTACATTTCATAAGAATTTACTAAACTACTTGGATCTTATTTTCCCTAGTAACTATTCAGATTCATTCTTAGCTATTCATAATTCATATTATTATAGCAAAAAGAAATAAAAAAATCGACCGTTCAAGTATTTAATAATGTCGGGTAAAATTAGAGTAAAAGAAGAATCTATATGTGGTATATATCTATCTCTATTGAATTGCGGATACAGAAATGATAGAATCATTTCTGATCCCATAAAATGGTTTCCGCAGATAGAGATGAAAGAAGATAGGCAAAAAATAGGAGGAAAACATATTCAATATAGGAATCGGCATCTAATGAATTCAAGGGTTCCATTGAGGGTTCCATTGAAAGAATGAAACGACATCACAAGAAGATCCTAATCGAAAAAAAAAAAGGGGGGATATGGCGAAATTGGTAGACGCAACGGACTTAATTGTATTGAGCCTTGGTATGGAAACCTACTAAGTGAAAACTTTCAAATTCAGAGAAACCCTGGAATTAAAAATGGGCAATCCTGAGCCAAATCTTCTTTTCCGAAACCAAACCCAAATACAGGGGTTCAAAAAGCGCGAGGATAGGTGCAGAGACTCAACGGAAGTTGTTCTAACAAATAGAGTTTACTATGTTGCATTGACAAAGGAATCTTTTCATCGAAACTCCAGAAAGGATGAAGGATAAATCTTAATAAACATATGTATACCTACCGAAATAGTATATCAAATTATTAATGACGACTCAAATTTTTATTTTAAAATGAAAGAATTCTTAGGAAGCGATTCCGAGTTGAAGAAAGAATCGACTCTTCATTGATAAAATAAGTGTCACTCCACAGTCTGAGAGATCTTTTGACGAACTGAGATTAATCGGACGAGAATAAAGATAGAGTCCCATTATACATGTCAATACTGACAACAAGGAAATTGATAGTAAAAGGAAAATCCGTCGACTTTAGAAATCATGAGGGTTCAAGTCCCTCTATCCCCAAATCCCCCAAAAAGTCTTATTTGATTACCTAATTCTTTTTCTCATACTCTCGTTTTTTCTTTTCATTAGTGGTTTCAAGCTTGTTATCTTTCTCATTCAGCCTATTATTTTACAAAGAGATCCTATTAAAATTAGATTCTCTTATCACAAACTTAGAAAGTCTAGGGACTGTATAAGACTTTAATAAAAACCCTTTTTAGTAAATACCCTTTCATTTTTTTAATTGACATAGCCTCAAGTCATATAGTA